TCCGGAAAAAATCGATGAAACGGAAGAGATAGGAGTGAATGGAAAGGAAAAAACAAAAGATGAATTCCACTTTAAAGAGACACGATATAAAAATAGACCCGTTTATGAAACTTATTATCTGGATATGGATCGGAATCAAGAAATTTCGAAGTTAGAAATATTTAAAGAAAAAAAAAAGAGTAAATTAATAAAAAGATTAATACATAAGATACATACACTAAAAGATAGGAAGAGATTCGACCGACACCTACATATTTAATACCTTCTCCTATGAAAAAACTCGAAATACCGACTCCATTCGTAATTCCATCAATTACTTGTCTATCAAAAAAATGAATTAGTTCAGACAATATTCTTATACCTTGACTTAAAAATATTGCATAAAAAAAATCAATATAAGCCCGATGATATGACCAATCATATATCACATTTATGATTTTATCATCCAAAAATTTAAGTTTATTAGAAATACCGTTAACAAATGAATTAAATAAATTCAAATTTTGTAAAGATGAATAACCCGGATTATATAAAAAGGACCCTATAAGGATTCCGAAAGACGCTATACTGACTGAAAAAGTTGCATTTGTTATAAATTCATACCAATCCCAATTCATCAAAATTTTTTTATTTTGATATAAAAGGTTTATAGACGGAGTTATGAATTTTGTTAATATATCCAACTGCATTCTTTCTTGATTGAATTGATTGAAGAAAGGAATTCCTATAATTCCAATGAACACAGTAAATAGACCTAATACAAGCATAGGAAATAGCATAGTATTGTCCGACTCATGAGGATACGAGAAAATTTTCTTAGTACCGAAATTAGGAATAGTAATAATAGACCTCCTCATATTTCTTACATTTCTATTAATTCGATATTTCTTTGTAAAAAAAAAAGAAGCCCTTTTATCTTTATTCATAGTTAATAAAGATAATAAGCGAAAATTTGTTTTAATCCACTTTTGCTCTTCTTTACCCCATAAAGATATTGAATAGACAGAACTTCTTTTTTTACCACTGTAAGTTTGAAAATAAACATGGAAATGTCCCTCAAAAGTAAGTAAATAAATCCGAAACATATAAAATGCAGTTAATCCCGCTGTTGAAAAAGCTATTATTCCAAAAATTGGTGAATACAACCAACTATCATTAAGAATTTCATCTTTGGACCAAAAACAGCCAAGAGGGGGAATACCGCAAAGAGAAAGTGTACCTAATAAAAAAGATGTTTTTGTAATTGGTACATGTTTTTTTAAACCTCCCATAAGAATCAAATTCTGGCTTTTATCTGGAGAATATCCAACAATAGTTTCCATTGAATGAATAATAGATCCAGATCCTAAAAACAACAATGCTTTGGAATAAGCATGAGTAATCAAATGAAACAAAGCAGCCCGATAAGAACCCATACCTAAAGCCAACATCATATAACCCAATTGAGACATTGTAGAATAAGCTAAACCCCTCTTAATATCCTTTTGACTAAGAGCTAAAGTGGCCCCTAAAAGTAATGTTATTATACCTATCAAAGCTATTAGATTCATTATAGAGGGTATAACTATGAAAAGTGGAAGAAGACGAGCTCCAAGAAAAATTCCAGCCGCTACCATAGTAGCAGCATGTATAAGAGCTGAAATAGGGGTAGGCCCTTCCATAGCATCGGGTAACCATACATGAAGGGGAAATTGGGCAGATTTAGCAATTGCACCAGCAAATAATAGAAAGGCACACAAAGTAGCAAATAAAAGATTAACCTCATTACTAGAAACCAAGTTATTGAATATTTCAAACAAATCCCGAAATTCTAAACTCCCCGTTATCCAATAAAAACCTAAAATTCCTAATAATAAACCAAAATCTCCGACGCGATTAGTTACAAATGCTTTTTGACAAGCATTTGCTGCAGTAGGTCGTGTGAACCAAAAACCTATTAATAGATAAGAACACATTCCAACCAATTCCCAAAAAAAATAAATTTGTATCAGATTAGAACTAGTGACTAATCCTACCATTGAAGTGTTGAAAAAACTCATATAAGCAAAAAATCTCAAATATCCCTGATCATGAGACATATAATTGTCACTATAAATAAGAACCAAAATTCCAACAGTAGTAATTAATATTAACATAATAGAAGTAAGCGGGTCAACCAAATAGCCAAATTCTAAAGAAAAGTCATTATTTATAGTCCAAGACCATATAGATAGATAGATAGAAGGGTTATTTATTTGTTGAATAGCTAGATAGGTTGAAAAAAGCATAACTATACTTAACAATAAAACACTTGGAAAAACCCACATACGGCGAAGATTTTTTGTTGCCGTTGGAAAAAATAGAAGTCCTACTCCTATTAATATAGGAACTGGAAGTGAGATGAAAGTTATAATCCATGAATATTGATATATATATTCCATAAAAATAAATAAATAAAAAAGAAAAATAAATAAAAAAGTCTTTTTATTTTTATCTTAATTAATTGTTTCTGATTTACTGCTCTTATTTCTTTTGTTTCTTTTGAAATGAAAGTGGTGTCAGTTAATAAAATAAAAAATGAAAATAGACAAAATATAGAATTTTAGAATTATTAATTATTATGAATCTTTTTCAACTATTTTAAATATTTCAAATCAAGAGGTTAAATTTGTTCAAATGATATGAACAAATTACTATTGAAAAAAAAAAATAGAATATATAAAATTATTAAAATTAATATTAAAATTATTAAAATTCAATTATTATTTAAGTCAAATTTGATGAAGATCTAAAACAAAAAATGAAAATTTCCATTTTCATTATTATTTCGTATTACACTAATTTCTATATATTAATAGAGCAAAGATAAATAATTACACTAAAATCAGTATTTGATCTGAATCATAAAAAAACCAGAACTTATCCCGAAAACGTTATTTCTTTTTTGGGGTTATTCCGAATCATTAACCAATTGATTTTGGAACTGATTAATTGTCTGTTATTGGAATATTATTGTAATATTAGACTTTTATATTTTTAGGAAAGCCTCTTATCTCCAACCTCTGATCTCCAAACTATGATATCCAAAACTTGACTTTACATAAAATTAAAAGGAGGTATTACTAAAATAGCTTTTAGAAGATTATTTTTCTTGGTGTTTTTAGTTTTTAACAGATAAACAGATTTAAGTACTAGTCTCTTGCACATTTTCAAATTAGATATACTCTTGTTCTTTTTGCGAGCTTGACCAATTAAATTAATAATTAATAGAAAAAATATTCAATTTGGACTTAATAGTAATAAAGGAGTTGGTTTAGTAAAACTTTGGATGTTTTTTAGTATGTATTTTTGCCCCTTTTATTATTTATTACTTGTTGTATAAATCAATGTAGGACGACAAAAAGAAATTAGACTAGAGATATAAAGAAGGATATAGTCTTTTTTTTTCTATTTTTTTTTTTTTCATTATCATATCAACGTTAATCAATTAGATTTCTATGGCATAGCAAATTTTATAGATATGTATTTGAATGAGGATATAAGATAAGAGGACCAATAAACTAAAAAGAAACTAAATATGAATTATTCTATATTGTATGGAATAGAAAAAATAATTTAGTATTAAAAAAAGATTTAGTATTATTTTGTTCCGAGTACTATATTTATCTAGTTACGCTATTTTTCTATATTCCTTATTTTTATGTTTTATGAAGGGGTACAATCTCGAAAATAAATAGATATCTAGATAATTCATAATTAAAGAACAATTGGTTTTGAACAATAGATGTCTTTGACATCCAACTATAGCGATTAAAACCTTATTATAATTTTTAATGGCAGTTCCGAAAAAACGTACTTCTATCTCAAAAAAGCGAATTCGTAAAAATATTTGGAAAAAGAAAGGATATTGGGAAGCATTGAAAGCTTTTTCATTAGGTAAATCTCTTTCTACAAGGAATTCAAAAAGTTTTTTTTATGCAACAAATAAATAATCAAAGATTAGAATAATCTGAGTTGTTCTGGCTCGAAAAGCAGTCAGTCTAATTTATTTAGAATTCGAAATTTTTAGAATTTCTTTCTAAGTTTTATTTTATAAGTTAAAATTATAAGTAAAAAAAAATTATATTATATTATAATTATAAAAAGTTGTATTATATGAGAATAAATACTTTTCGAATTTTAGAATGAAAATTTTTCTACTTTATTTAAATACTTTATTTATATAAAAATTATTTATATAAAAATTCTAAAATTATAGAAAAAATTAATTTCAAATAATACTCAAAAACAAATAATACTCAAAAAATTAGAAATTAGAAGTATATAATTCTATATTTAACTTAAATAAATTTCTATATTAATATAGAAATTTATTTAAATATATATAGATAATAAAAAATATCGAAATAGAAATAAAAGGAAAAATGGGTATTCTCTAATGTTTTGTTTTGACCAGATCAATAACAATAGTAAATTGAATTAGTTTCGCTTTTCTAATAAAAAAAAGGATTTTTTTTTTCTATTAAAATTGAAATTATAATACTATACTCTTTTATACTCTTTTTGTTTGAAAAAAAAAAAAAATAAATAAACGTAAGCACACGATTAACTTTTTTGTCTTTATGAGTATGCTTTATTCTTTTTAGGGGTGGGGAAAATAAGAATCCCCATCGATTCAAGAATAAAAAAATTTTCTCTTTTATTTATATTATTTTATTTATATTTTATATTATTATTTAGATTTTCTATTATTTTATACCATAACTATGGTATTTAGTATATTTAATATATTTATTAAACTAATATTAAACTAATATAGAAGAAAATATATCAAATTTGTAGTCAAAACTATTCTAGGCTGTTGAAACTAATTAATTAAGTTTCAAATATGTTTTATAACTTTCTAAACCATTCTTGCTATCAATTATTATTACGATATATTTTAATTTAAGCCAATTAAGAAAAATCCTTTTTGAAGTGATTATACAAAAAATACGCCAATTTTAGACCCTATGTTTCCACGGAAAGATCAATCAAGAAATATCTATTTCTATACTAACTATATTAATATATAAATAGTTATATAAATAGTTAAAGTAATATACATAAATTGATTTCTTGATTTATAGATTTATAAATTTGATTAAAAAATCCAATTATTATTTTTTTTTTTTGAAGTACAATACAATTATGATATGAAATACAATTATGATATGAAATACAATCTACTTCTAATATAATAGAAATTAGAAATTGAAATTTTTTATTACATAATATACCTAGTCTGGCCCAAAACCTACCAATATTTTGTTTGCTATATGGTAAGACAAATCCTCTACATAATTAAAACCAACACAGACATTTAATACAAAGCTGTGCAAAGAGTTACAATCCCCTGCATATATCAACAAAATTGTGATACATAAAAATTTTTATGTCATCGAAAAAATACATTTTTTCAGATTAATAAAATAAATCAGTAAGAACAGTAAAGTAAGAAATGAATTATTAAAAGAAAAGATAAAAAAAAAAAACAAGAAAGAACATTTTGAGTTCAATACATAGATTGAGGTTATAACTATCAAGTTATACCGGTTATATTTTATTCGATCATAAAAAAGAAAGTATTTTAAAATCCCATTTTAAAATAAAATAAAACAAACATTATAACACTATAATAAAAAATAGACCAATAAAAATAAGGATTATTATTCAAAGTCTTAGTTAAGATTCTAATTTTTAAAAAAGTTTTTATTCAGCAATTTGAATTTGAATCTTTCCTAAAATTAGAATCTTAACTAAATATATATAAATATATTGCATTGAATTGACTACTTCAATCTCGACGATTGAATAAAAATAGGTTATTATAATTTGGAACAAGCCGCTATGGTGAAATTGGTAGACACGCTGCTCTTAGGAAGCAGTGCTAGAGCATCTCGGTTCGAGTCCGAGTGGCGGCATGACGTCTTCTAAAAGAGCAAGTCCTATACTGAATTCAACTGAATTCAATTCCCGATTTAAATTCCTATTCTATAATTGAGAATTGAGGAACTTTCCTTTTTTAATTTAAATTTGTTTATGATATTTTCAACTTTAGAGCATATATTAACTCATATATCCTTTTCAGTCGTTTCAATTGTAATTACACTTCATTTGATAACCTTATTAGTCGATGAAATCATAGGACTATATGATTCGTCAGAAAAGGGGATGATGACTACTTTTTTCTGTATAACAGGATTATTAATTACTCGTTGGATTTATTTAGGATATTTACCATTAAGTAATTTATATGAATCATTAATCTTTCTTTCATGGAGTTTCTCCATTATTCGTATGGTTCCGTATTTTAAAAAGTATAAAAACTATTTAAATTTAAACGCAATAACGGCACCAAGTGCTATTTTTACCCAAGGTTTTGCTACTTCGGGTCTTTTAACTGAAATGCATCAACCCAAAATATTAGTACCAGCTCTCCAATCCCATTGGTTAATGATGCACGTAAGTATGATGGTCTTGGGCTATGCAGCTCTTTTATGCGGATCATTATTATCACTAGCTCTTCTAGTCATTACATTTCGAAAATTCATCAGGATTTTTAGTAAAAGTAAGAATTTTGTAAATGAGTCACTTTCCCTGGGCGAGATTCAATACGTGAGAGAAAAAAATAATCTTTTACCAAAGACTTCTTTTCTTTCTTCTAGGAATTATTACAGGTTTCAATTGATTCAACAATTGGATCTTTGGAGTTATCGTATTATTAGTTTAGGGTTTATCTTTTTAACCATAGGTATTCTTTCGGGAGCAGTATGGGCTAATGAAGCATGGGGATCGTATTGGAATTGGGATCCAAAGGAGACTTGGGCATTTATTACGTGGACTCTTTTTTCGGTTTATTTACATATTCGAAGAGATAAAAATATTGAAAGTGTAAATTCCGCAATTGTAGCCTCGATGGGCTTTCTTATAATTTGGATATGCTATTTTGGGGTTAATTTATTAGGAGTAGGGTTGCATAGTTATGGTTCATTTCCATTACCATCTAATTGAATTAAAGAAAGGACTTGATAAAGAAAAAATAAACATAGGACATGATAAGTATATATAAGAAAACTTCGTGCAATCCAGCGAGAACCCTTTGAATCAAATCAAGTAATTGAAATGATTCAAAGGGTTCTCGCTGGATTACATACTTGGTATAATAGACTTCAAATTTATTTTACTCAAACTTAAGAGAAGAAAAATATTTTTAATTGTCCAAGAAACAATTTTAAAATCATATGATTGATTTATGTTTGATTTCTTGGTTTACTCATGAAAACTATGGATAAAAATAATTAGATAGAAGAACTTCGACTTTGTTAACTGATAGTGATAAAACGAAATCGGGATAAATACCAATAACTATTACGGGTAAAAGAATAGAGATCGAAACAAAAAATTCTCGCGGCCCAGAATCGACAAAATAAAAGTTTGTAGCAGTAAAAAGCTTGTATCCATAGAACATCTGGCGTAACATAGATAATGAATAAATAGGAGTTAATATCATTCCAATTGCCATTACAAAAATAATTAGTATTTTTGTCATTAAAAGATATTTTTGGCTAGTAAGTATTCCAAAGAATACTATTAATTCTGCAACAAAACCGCTCATGCCCGGTAATGCAAGAGAAGCCATTGATAAGATACTGAAAGTTGTAAATATCTTTGGAATTGTGATAGCCATTCCGCCCATTTCATCGAGATAAACAAGACGCACTCTATCATAACTCGTTCCTGCCAAGAAAAAAAGCGCCGCGCCAATAAATCCATGAGAGATTATTTGTAAAAGGGCTCCATTGAGCCCTGTATCGTTTATAGAACCAAGTCCTATAATTATGAAACCCATATGTGATACGGAGGAATAAGCTATTCTTTTTTTTAAATTACGTTGACCAGGAGATGTTGAAGCTGCATAGATTATTTGCATTGTGCCGACTATCATCAACCAAGGAGAAAATATAGAATGTGCGTGAGGTAATAAGTCCATATTGATCCGAACCAATCCATACGCTCCCATTTTTAATAAGATTCCAGCTAGAAGCATACAAGTACTGTAATGTGCCTCTCCATGAGTGTCTGGTAACCAGGTATGTAAGGGTATAATCGGCGATTTAACAGCAAAAGCAATAAAAAATCCAATATAGAATAGCATTTCAAGTGCTACAGGATACGATTGATTAGCTGATGTTTCAAAATTTAATGTTGGTTCATTAGAACCAGATAAACAAATACCTAGAATTCCCATTAATAAAAAGGCGGAACTTCCTGCAGTGTACAAAATAAATTTTGTAGCTGAATACAAACGCTTCTTTCCTCCCCACATGGATAAAAGTAGATAAACTGGGATTAATTCTAATTCCCACATGATGAAAAAAAGTAAAAGGTTTTGAGAAGAAAATGGTCCTATTTGACCGCTATACATTGCTAACATCAGGAAATGGAATATTCGGGATTCTCGAGTAACCGGCCGAGCCGCTAAAGTAGCTAAAGTAGTGATAAACCCCGTCAGCAAAATAGGTCCTATCGAAATTCCATCTATTCCCAATCTCCAGGAAAAATCTAAAAAATCGATCCATTTATAATCCTCCGTCAGTTGGATTAATGGATCGTCCAATTGGAAATGATAACCGAATGCATAGGTTGTTAGAAGGAGTTCGATTATACATATACAAAGAGTATACCACCTAATTACCTTATTTCCTCTCTGAGGAAGAAAGAAAATTAGGGAACCTGCAAATATTGGCAAAACTACAATTATCGTTAACCAAGGAAAATAATTCGTGGTAAAAACAAGATACGTTTGGACCAGAAAGGCCCGTGCTCAAAATAATATATTGAGCACGGGTTTTTGTCGGTAAAGGTAAAAAAAGAAAATGTAGTCGTATTCAAGTAGGTTTTTTTCAAACGTATCAATAAGCTAGACCCATACTTCGAGTTGTTTCATGCCACAAATAAACTCGAACACTCAAGAAATCCGTTGGACAGGCAGATTCACATCTTTTACAACCCACACAGTCCTCTGTTCTTGGAGCAGAAGCAATTTGTTTAGCTTTACACCCATCCCAAGGTATCATTTCTAATACATCTGTGGGGCAAGCTCGGACACATTGAGTACACCCTATACACGTATCATAAATCTTTACTGAATGTGACATTGGATCTATAATTTTTTTTTTTTTTAATAATAAATTTTCGATCTAGTAAACTTGTATGTAAATGACTCATATAGTTAAATACCAGATGAATCAATGATTTACCAGAATTTTGATAATCAATCTACTCCCGGATCGACTCATGGAAGAGAACCAAGATACTTTGATTTCTTATATTTTCGCAAACATGATCATACATTATGTATAATACACACTAATTCGAATTTATGAATATTCTAATTTCTATGGTTAACACTACTTATCATTCATATTACTACTGATCATTCATACTACTTATTCAACAAATTCGATTGATTGATACGAGTTGATTTTCGGTTACGATAAATTGACGAAACAATAGCTGGTCCAATGGCTGCTTCAGCGGCTGCAATGGCTATAACAAAAATGGAGAAAATATTTCCTTTTAATTGGCGACTATCAACAAAATCAGAAAATGTTACGAAATTTATATTAACCGCATTCAGTATAAGTTCAAGACACATAAGAGCTCTAACCATATTTCGGCTGGTGATCAAGCCATAGATACCGATAGAAAATAAGTAAGCACTCAAAACAAGTACATGTTCAAGCATCATTGACCAACTCCTTATCAATTTCGATTCATTTCAATATAATATGAACAATAATAGAAAGGATTCAATTGACTATAATATAAAGAGTACGGAATAAATAAATATATTGGTAATAGATCGAATAAAAGTAAAAAAAAAAAGAATTTCTATTTTCATTTTATTTTATATTTTAAACATATTTTAAACATAAAAAGTTTTAAATTCTAATTGAAGGTAAATAAATGGGATAAGACCGAATGGAGTTTAATTTTGATTGCTGTTACCAATTTTATAGATTTATTATTGGCGCGCCACGGTAATTGCACCTAGCAAAGCGGCTAAAAGAATTATCGAGATGAATTCAAATGGAAGAAAAAAATCCGTTGATAAATGAATTCCAATTTGTTGACTATTAGTTATTAAATCGTGCTCTAAAATCTGGTTTGATCTTGTAGTCCAAATAATTGCGTACCACGATGTATCCGTAATAGTAGTTATTAGTAAACCAAAAATACTTGTACAAATCAGCAAAGTAAACCCATTCCCAATGGTCCAAAGATTAAAATCTTTGTAATATTCTGAACCATTCATGAACATCACAGCAAATATGATTAAAACATTTATCGCTCCCACGTATATAAGGAGTTGTGCGGCGGCTACAAAATATGAATTTGATAGAATATATAATAAGGATATAGAAACAAGAACTAATCCCAGTGAAAAGGCAGAATAAATCGGATTGGTAAGTAATACTACTCCTATACCTCCTAAGATAAGACCTAATCCCAGAAAGACTAAAAGAAAATCATGCATTGGTCCAGGCAAATCCATTATTATGTAAAAAAAGAGATAAATAAATCGAAATGTTTTTCATGACCTTATTGAGACCAGACCGAAAAAATAGTTGATAATTCATAATAAATTTCTAATTGAATTAAATCCTAAGGGGTGTGAATTAATGTGGAGTACAGTTATTGGACTAATTTCATGTTTTATGTGAATTAGAGTAGAGAGTAAAAGAACAGTTCGAATACGAAACTATACATTTCGAAATAATGTAATGTCAGATATATTAATTAATGAATTTTCAATCCTTTCAATCAAAATTAAGACGTACTTTTTACTAACCACTTTACTAACCAATCAATAGTTGAGATTTGTAGTTATTGAGATCAAACAAAACGAAAAAACTCATTTCTTTAATGACCCTTAGTAATTCAAAATTTTTCTTTAATTTTAATTAAGAATTTACTTCTTTTTTATTTGAGGAGAATTCAAAATTGTTCGAATTGTATAATCGTCAATTACTGACATTGGTAAACGACCTAGGGCAATTTGATTATAATTCAATTCGTGACGATCATAAGTAGAAAGTTCATATTCTTCAGTCATTGATAAACAATTTGTTGGACAATACTCAACACAGTTACCACAAAATATACAGATTCCGAAATCAATACTGTAATTAAGTAATCGTTTCTTGCGAATATCAGTTTCCAATTTCCAATCAACGACAGGCAGATCTATAGGACATACACGAACACATACTTCACAAGCAATACATTTATCAAATTCAAAATGTATTCGACCGCGGAAACGCTCCGCGGCGATTACCTTTTCATAAGGATATTGAATAGTTATAGGTAAACGATTTACATGGGATAAGGTAATCATGAAACTCTGACCTATGTACCTTGCAGCTCGTACTGTTTGTTGACCATAATTCATGAACCCGGTTATCATAGGGAACATATCGTGAATATATATGAATAATTTAATGTTTGTTTATTTCTCTTGTTTGATCAAAGTTGAGAATATAGGATATGATGTTCTTTTCTTTTACAGTGAAAAGAGTTGGGAAGAGGTTGTTAATAATAGATTACCGAGAGAAATAGGTAAAAGAAATTTCCATCCCAGATTCAATAGCTGGTCCATTCTTAGCCGAGGTAAAGTCCATCTTGTTGTGATAGGAATGAACAAGAACAAATAAGTTTTAGCTAATGTAATAAACATACCAATTGTCGGTTCAAAAACATCATAGGTTTTATTTATTTCAAAAAAATCAAAAACAAAGATGTACGGAATAGAGATATACCAACCGCCCAAGTAAAGAACTGTTACAAATAATGAAGAAACTAATAGGTTTAGATAGGAAGCAACGTAAAATAAACCAAATTTTATACCCGAGTATTCGGTTTGATAACCTGCTACTAATTCTTCTTCTGCTTCTGGTAAATCAAAAGGTAATCTTTCACATTCTGCTAGGGAAGAAATTAGAAAAATAATAAACCCTATAGGTTGACGCCACAAATTCCATCCCCAAAAACCATATTTTGATTGTGCCTCAACTATATCAACTGTACTTGAACTATTAGATAATCATAGTCGGTGATACCATCACTGTTACCATCGCTATTCCAGAACCGTACATGAGATTTTCACCGCATACGGCTCCTTAAGGACCATAAATAAATCTAAGGATCGGGTCAATATTATTTTATCTTGATCTGTTTATACGATGGATAAGGTCAAAATTTACCGTACGATCCCGAATTAGACCAATTTAATTCTATCTGTTCTGCTTTAATTATTATATATAATAATTATATATAATAATTAAAAATCGAAAAATAAAGTACTTCTGAATTGATCTCGTCCTTTATTTAATAATTTCAATAATCTTTTCAATCTTTCTTTGTTGAGTAATAACTTAATTCTTCAATTTCAATGAAATACTCCTTGTAACGCGTAAAAATATAAATAACTTGTCCTTTTCATTTACGAAAAAGAATTATACAATTATACATTAATTCATAAATTATGATACGAAGATACGAATTCTATCTATATAAATATTGGATATAGAGAGGAAAGGATAAAAGTATAAAGAAAGAATAAAAAATTTTGATTTTCCGTTTCGATTCTTCTTTCTGTTTCTGGAAAAGGAGGACTTACAAAAAAAAAGTAAAGGATTATTTCGTTTCCAATAGTCATTTATTTAATCGACGAATAAGAGCATACTCTGGATCGGAATCGTCGGGAGTACTGCCTGATCATTTCTACCAACGTAAAGCCCCAATTAATATTCTTTGTATATTATGCAGAAATATTCTTTTACATAATATAATCTCCATTACTAATCCTTTGTGTATCTTGGTGTTTCTAACCATCCACCCGTTGTTGTTCAATCATCCATTAAGGTAATACATGTATGAGAATACATACAAACAATAGTGAAAACTCAATATGGTTGATCTTTTTAACCCGCTTCAAGTCAGGATGACTAATCACCCAATCTTGGGGCAACCGCTTTCTTATGCTTATGTTTATTTCCGTTCAACTCTCTAACTCTATATACATAGAAAATGAGACTCAATTTTTTACTGCGAATTTCCATATTATATAAGCTGTTTTCTTTCACTCATATAACTATTTAATTTGGTTCATCCATCCGAATAATGAATAAAAAATGAAGATATTTACTCAATTAATTCCGCCCTTTCCTAGCAAAGAAGAAATAGAGAACAATTTATGTCTTAACGAATCGCACGTAGAGATATTGATAACACACATAAAGTTAATGGTATTTCATAACTAATCGATTGAGCAGCAGCTCGTAGACCCCCTAAAAAAGAATATTTATTATTTGAGCCGTATCCTGACATAAGAAGGCCGATGGGAGCAATACTTGAAACGGCAATCCATAAAAAAATACCGATATTAAGATCCACTAAAACAAGGTGATAACCAAAAGGAACTACCGAATAGCTTACTAAAATGGATATGACCGCAATGGATGGTCCGATACTGAATAAATGAGTTTCTCCTCTAGATGGAAAAAGATTTTCTTTGAAAAGTAGCTTTGCCCCATCTGCTAAAGCTTGCAGAACTCCCAAAGGTCCGGCGTATTCAGGTCCAATACGTTGCTGTATTCCTGCGGATATTTCTCTTTCTAACCATACAATTACTAGTACACCTATTGTGATTCCCAATACAGGAGTAAAAATAGGAATAAGGGTCCATATAATTCGATAGGTCTCTTTTAAAGATTCGAATCTAGAAAAAGAATTAATATCTTGTACGTCTGTTGTATCAATTATCATTTTAACGATCAATTTCTCCCATAATGATATCTATGCTACCTAGTATTGTCATAATATCAGCCAATTTCATTCTTTTAACTAACTGAGGGAGAATTTGCAAATTGATAAAACCCGGCGGGCGAATTTTCCATCTCCAAGGAAAACCACTCTGATCCCCTATCAAAAAGATTCCCAATTCTCCCTTTGGGGCTTCAACTCTCACATAGAGTTCTTGTTTTGGCAATTCAAATGTAGGAGAAGGTTTTTTACTAATAAATCGATAGTCAAAATCATTCCATTCTGGATTCCTTTCTCTATCAAAGTATCGGATTTCTAAATTCTCATATGGCCCCCCCGGAATTACTTCTAGAGCCTGTTGAATAATTTTTATGGATTCTGTTATTTCACCAATTCGGACTAGATAACGAGCTAATGAATCTCCTTCTTTTTGCCACTGTACTTCCCAATCAAATTCGTCGTAACATTCATAATGATCAACTTTACGAAGATCCCATTGTATTCCAGAAGCTCGTAGCATTGGTCCCGATAAACCCCAATTTATTACTTCCTCTCTACCAATAATGCCTATTCCTTCAACTCGTTCTAAAAAAATAGGATTTCGGGCAATAAGTTTTTGATATTCAGTAACTCCTATTAAAAAATAATCGCAAAAATCTAAACATTTATCTATCCAGCCGTGAGGTAAATCCGCCGCTACTCCTCCGATACGAAAATAATTATGCATCATTCTCATACCGGTGGCAGCTTCAAATAGATCATATACTAATTCTCTTTCTCTGAAAATATAGAAGAAAGGAGTTTGCGCCCCAATATCTGCCATAAAAGGACCGAGCCATAACAGATGAGAAGCTATACGACTCAACTCCAGCATAATTGCTCTGATATAGCTGGCTCTTTTAGGCACTTGAATATTTCCCAACAACTCCGGTCCATTTACGGTTATTGCTTCTGTGAACATAGTAGCTAAATAATCCCAACGCGTTACATAAGGCAGATATTGTATAATTGTTCGGTTTTCCGCAATTTTTTCCATTCCTCGGTGTAAATAGCCTAATATTGGTTCACAGTCAATAACATCTTCACCATCGAGAGTAACGATGAGTCTAAGAACACCATGCATTGATGGGTGGTGGGGACCCATATTTACTACCATGAGGTCTTTTCTTGTAGCTGGTATATTCATAGGTTTTTCTTTTTCCTCGATTCATTCTTTCATGAATTACTGAAAAGCGAAAATAAGTTTATTAAAATAAAAGAAAAGTCAAGATCTAATAAATCAAATAATTCAATAATTCAAGACGTCTCTTCAAATTCAAATTAACGCATTTTTGATTCCCGAATATTTAACTGATTAATTAATTCTTTATAGCGTATTCTATTTTTCTTTGACAAATAAGACAGCATCCTTTGGCGTTTTCCCAAAATTTTACGGAGGCCTCTCTGAGATAAATAGTCTTTTCTGTGCAATTCCAAATGTGAAGAAAGTTTGCGTATTCTATTAGTGAGGCTTAGTATTTGAAATGCAACAGACCCCCTGTTTTCTTTTTTTTCTTCGTGTGAAATAACCGAGATGAATGACTTTTTTACCATAAAATCAACCCCCTCCCCCAACGGCCCTTATTGCTAGATTAAATATTTTTTATTGATCAATAATAATAATATTCGTTTTTTTTTTTTATTTGGCATACACAATAATCTTAATTTTGTTAAGAATTCCCAATTTAAAAATTGGATTCGAATAGGGAAACAAAAAGATAGTTGTCTGTACTCACAAAGGATAAAAAATTATACCTAAAATTTAACAAGAAACTAAGAGGATTTTTGCATCATTTCTAGATATTGATATTATTGAATTATTACCATGTATCATAATGGAATGTAAAACAATATATGTGTGCATCTCTGTGTCTTCATATACGCAATACCGTACGGGAAATAAAATCAATCCGTATTTCACTTTTTTTCAGTACACAGTTCATTTTTTAATTGCGGATACATATATATCCTTACCATACTGAAACGACTGCCGTTATTGGTATCAAACCAATAGCGATTCATACAAGCGAAATCTTCTAATCGATAATTAGGCCAAAGAAAGAACTTTAATTTAATTAGTCTATTTTGATTTATTTTGCTTTTATTCAAAACCGGACTCTTTACCTTATTTTCATTAAAAAAAAATGCATTACTAGGCATGCCATTTCTATTCCTAGAATTGAAACAAATTAGAATTCTCAATTCTTTACGGCGTTTAGGGGATAAAATACTTTCAGGAACAAACAAATCATAATGATTTTTGTCTTTATTTTCAGTCATCTTTTGATGTTTTGGAATGAATTCATCAGAATTCTTCGTATCAACATGGCCTTTTTCTCGGTACCTTTGATTAATTGTGGGCTTACTCTTATGAACCAACGAAATACCTATAGTTTGATACATAATAAATTGTCCTTCATTTTTTATAGACAGACGAACTGGTTCGATAAGTAATATTCCCCTTTTAATCAATTCTGTAAGAGTGAAATTTGTCTGAATCATTAGAAAATCTAGATTTATTTCTCCTCTTTGAATAGAGGCTGTAGTAATTTCTCTTAGGTTTATTGGTCTCAGCAGGGAACAATATACTTTGATGGTATCGATCTTTTTTTTATTTAAAGAATCGTCCCATCTCAATTGAAAAAGCAAATATCTTTTTAGTAAGAAATCAAATTCCGTTTCCATGTTGGTCCTGGATTGTTTTTTATTTTTTTTAATCTTTGATACCACATAATTTTCTTCAATATCTTTTTCTTGGTTTGAGAGAGTTGATTCAAAATCTGTTTTGATTGCACATTCTTTTTCTCCTTGATTTTGTTTTTCTAATTCAAGATATTTTTTTTCATTTGAAAATATTGATATAAAAATATCTCTTTTTTTCTTTCCAGTCGTTTTTTTATTTTCACTGGCATTTACATTAAAATTTAAAAGGAGAAATTTGATTGGTATGTACCATGGTTTAATCTTATACAAAGTATAAAGTATCAAAAATTCTGGGAAAAACCAAAGTTCGATGTTCGATATGGGGCAACTTAGTATTTCTTCATTTATTCTCATCCAATCCAAAAGTTTTTTTTTTTTATTGCATGGGTTCATTTCTTGATTTTGATGAATCGTGGGATAAAAAAGATCTTTCTTGGCTATTTTATCAATTATTTGATAATTATTAGCCTTAGTTTTAGTATATTTATTACTGTTAGGGTCAGTATCCATAATGATCCAGGCCCTAATATCCATTTTCAGACAAAAATTGAGAATTATCCAATCAAAATTTTTTCTATCCGGATTATTCTTTCTATTTAGAAGATTTTCTTCTACTAGATAGTTATTGATAGGGATACCTACCAGCATATTAAATAATTTTTGTTTATGTTCGTTGTAATTATAAAAGATTTCTTGGTTATGATTTACTTGTAATGGTAATTCATAAATAGATGAGTTTTTCTTATCTTCATAATTACTAAAATTATATGATAAAAGATCATATCTATATTGTTTTTTAACATTTTTTTTTTCAGAGTTAATTAATGGTTTTTTTTCATATGAATCACATTTGTTTAAATGGTTATTTTGTACTATAGAGTATTGATTTACTCTATTTCTACCTTTTTGTGGTACTAATCTAGACTGAGATAAATTATTTGGATAATAACCCTTTAACCAAAACCAAGTTTTCCATTGATTGATTTCAGAATTGGGGAGGTTCTTATGTCCTAATTCGGAATGAAATATTTTTTGTGTTCCAAGGAAACAATCTTTTATTTTATTCTTAAGAAAAAGAGATGCTCCATTATATTGAAAAACAGATCTTAATCTTAGCCTATATAAATTAAAAAAGTTAAAAACCGGACTTTGTGATAATTTGTAAAAGACATATGCTTGTGACAAATAAGATAAATCACAAAAAGTTTGCAATTTCTTATTATTAATATTAGAAAGTGAATCTTTTATAGGCGAAATAAACTTCGTTATAGTTTGATTTTGGTTTGTTTTAGCAATTTTTTCTTGATTTGTTTCATTATTGTAAATATAGTTATTATAGGAACTGTATTTATTAACAATTTTTTGTGTTGATTTAAAAAAATAAAAAAAAAGTTGTGTATTTATTCTAGGAATATTACTGATAAATAAAAAGATATTTATATATATTCTTTCAATGAAAAATCTTATAAAATAATTTGATTTACGGATTAGTCGAACATTTCTTCTTTTTAATAGCCGCAAAATCTTTTTTGGTGATTCCACTCTTTTATCATCATAACTCATTTTGTTAGAAATAATATTTATATGTGGGCTTATAAATCCTTTTTTGTTGTCTTTTGAAATTTTTTGTATTTGATTTATGATTGTATTTTTTCTATCAGTTAGATCTTTTATTTTTTTTTTTTTTAATGAAAAAATTGTCCAATTTGTAGATTGAATGTTAATGGATGGTTCATGAATTAGTTCATTATCGATTATCAAATTTTTTTCTTTTTTGCTATCACTCAATTCATATAGTTCTATTTCTCGTAATCCAACTAATGGAATTGGGTTCATTTTTGAGAGTTCTTTTATTATTTTTTTTAAAAATAGAATATTTTTAATAACCCATCTTCTTCTTTCTTTTGAGACATTTAGAAATAATTTTTTCCTTTCTTTTAAAATTATTAAAATTCTAAAACACTTCTTTTTTAATTTTATAAGTTTTTTTTTGAATTCTTTAAAAATAGGTTCAAAAAATGAAAGTTGTTTTCTGGGAGAACCAAAAGGAAGTTCAGTTTCCATTCCCCAAACTGTTAAAAAGCAAAAATCATTTTGTTGGTCTTTTTTTTTCATTCGATCGTTATAATTTTTTCGTCGTTTTCGTAGCTTAAGCTTAGATTTGTGCCAAGGTTTCAGACGAAAAGGAAATAGGATCTTTATCTGAATACCGTCTATTAACCAGTTTTTCGGAAATTCTTTTTCTGCTAATTGAACGCCATTATAAGTGCAGTTAACATGCACTTCTCTCTTCCAATCCTTTAAATCCTCCGACCATTCAGGAAATTGAAATAATAGTATACGACCAATATTTTTAACTATTATCAATGAGGGTAGTATAATATATTTTCTCAGAATTGATTGGCTTACTAACACAAAACTTCTTATTACTTGAGCAACTACAATGCTATCCCAGGTTTCCGCTATTTCTATACGTGCATTTTCCCTTCTTTTTTCTTCTTCTTCTTTTTTAGTACTTTCTTTTAATTTTTGATCTCTATAGTCTGAAATTTTGAATTCTGACTTTTTCCATAGCCAATTTTGAAAATTTTTTTTCATCGGCCCAAAAATATCAAAAGAAAAATAAACGCCTTTATCGATTCTGTCCAAAAAGGGAAGGGAGTGTACGTTTGCTTGAAAGGTTTTCCAAATAACTGTTTTACGTCTTTGAGCGCGCATTGAGCCTATGATTATGTCTCGACGAAAATCCGATTGTTGTGAATAACGTATCAAAGCAATGTCGTCTGTTTCATCATTAGTATTAGTATCGTGGGAATTACTATAACCATTGGTATTTTCGAGATCATGATTAAAGATTACTACACGTTTGCTTTTTCTTGAACGAATCTGAGAATCCGTTCCCAAAGCTTCTTCGTTTTCTCCCTCCTCTTGCTCTAAATCGTCTATTAATTTGTATGACCATTGCGGAAGTTTTTTTCTGATTTCGTTTACTCCAATAGCTTGTTTTCTAATTACTTTATTGTTAGGGTCAGTTAGAAATCTTTCAAATAGAAATTTTATGTTTTTTTCTCGGCCTTCTAAATCTAAATTAATTCTTTCTTGTTTATGTTCAGGAAGTAAATCAAATTTTTTAAAATTTAAACTTGATGTTGGTTTTCCATTAAATTCATTGATTAAGTTCAACAAAAAACTCATTTCTGTTGATAATAATTTTTTATCAATTCTATCAAATGGTTTTTTGTTTTCTTCAAATTCTAAATAATTAATAATAAAAAAGAGACCGTGGATTTTATTTATCCAACCTCTTTCTATGTTGTAATTTTGTATGGAAATCTTATCTTCGATTGAAAGTGAAACTCTTTTTTTAATTTGTCCACGGTAGGCCCCATTCAAAAACGGATCATATACTT